CTTCAAATTGTATCTGATTAAATCCAGGTATTGTAGATATTCCCTCATTTCCATCCCCGAGCATTTTTAATTTCCCATTTATCAAAAAATACCACTATTGGTTCATTCTTCATCTAATTAGATAGATTAAATAAATGATCTAGCAATGATGGCATTTCCATTTTGTTTACCGAATCACATGAAATTTTACCCAACTCCATATCTGGAATGTATGAAATACGTATGAACGGAGGAAGAAAGAGAATTTTCTACTTAAATTGAATTGGAATTTATTGGAATTTTCAACAGATACAAATGGAAAGAAATTGATAAAACATCCCTAGAAACAGACTTCTGCTACTTAGACTTATTAATTAAGTTATAGGATTTTGTATAGAATATCAAAACAAAACAAAAATGGTTCCATTTCTACCATTATTATGATAATACATATTCCAACCTGCTTGAATACCAGAAAAATAAATGGATTCGACATTTGATCTTTTCGCTGAGATAAAGGCATAAAAATCAGAAAGAATATATAGAATTAGAATCGGTTTTTTAGCATTTAACCCCCTTTTATGTTATGGATTTCATTGTTCAAAAAATGATTTGCAGAGAAGAGAGAGATTTTGTTTACGGATTTTTGAGTAGAATACGATTGTGAAGTGTATAAGAAAAGAAGGTTTGTATGGCTTAACCACGTGTGGAGATATCTATAATATCCGTCTTTCTTCTCTTTTATTGTTTTATTGTCGTTCTCCGTTCTATTCGGGGCAACACGGGTTGTGCTCTATGAAAACAGAATTTCAATTTTCTATTTAATTAAAAATTCAAATAGAAGTATGATACTTTTCTGATATCTGATAATTCTCTATCGGGAACATATATAAATAATATATATCCGTCTAACAATTTCTCTTGGGGGGTTTACATATACTCATAATTGTTGTTATAATTAAAATAGAGAAGGATTTTTTGATTGAAAAAATCCATACTGATTAGTTATATATCAAGTTGTATTTTCTTATGTCATTAGGAAAACAAAATTTGGAGATTCAAATCCAAGAATCATTCATGCATTCTAAGTCAATAGTTAATGGTTCCGATTTTCAGAAATTTGAATTTTGGATTTTGCGACTGAAAATCCACATTTGATTTTTCAATAGAAAGGTAAGAGAAAGCTTTGAACATTATAAATTTGGAGATAGACTCAATCGAAATTGAAAGGATGAATCAAACCCAATCAAAAGGGAAGAAGGATTAGGATTTCTTTGACTTTTAGGAAAAATTAAGGAAAACAGAACTCAAGGTGCAAGTACAATAAAAAAGCAGTTCAGTAATCCGGGAAAGTTTTCATCTATTTTGTATTTGTAGCATTTTGGCGACATGGCCGAGTGGTAAGGCAGAGGACTGCAAATCCTTTTTTCCCCAGTTCAAATCCGGGTGTCGCCTGATCAACAAAAAACTCGAAATCTCTTCTTTTCTTCTGTTCTGTTGATATAACCCGCCGAATGATTCCCCAGCAGAAGCAGACTGTTGATACTTGTTTGATTCTAAACATCTGGTCTGGGGGTTTTTCTAAAAAATTGTAAATATCCTTGCATTGCATATTTAGGCTTCAAGGAAATATTCGAATGCTAGAGGGGCTATCAAGACTTCGCAATTACCTTCTACTACAAATCAAAATTTTCTATTATTAATGCATTGTATAATGACTAGACCTTGAATTAGATTGGAGAGCCCGATAGGAAATCTAAATAGTTGTGGAAGGGGGCGGAAGATACTTTATTATATACGAGGAACTCACGAAAATCTCTGAGTGCTCAAGCATCCAATCAATTGAAATGAGGGTCAACAAAAAAAGAATAGGACCTATTATTCCTACATGTTCCATTAGTAACATTCCCTTGAGATGTTACTGCAGATTTTGCTTGTGTTTAATCTTTCCCGATTAGAAATCATATAGGAATTTCTTATAAAATGAGCGAATTTATTGGATTGGTTTATTAATAGTCTTCGTTCTTTTTGACTCTGCGCCATTGATTCCACTATTATTAGTGAGGAATAATGGAACAATTCCTTTATATTTATAGAGATAGGGGACATAATTCATATGGATATAGTAAGTCTTGCTTGGGCTGCTTTAATGGTAGTCTTTACTTTTTCCCTTTCACTCGTAGTGTGGGGAAGAAGTGGACTCTAGGGGTCCTACTAATTGAGTTAAGGAAGCAAACTGTATCAATATCAATTGCTTTCTAGATCGTTCTGCAACACGTTTTGAACAAAATAAAAATATCTTCATTTTGAAATTCCATTGGACTCGACTGGAGTAATGTATTATAGGAATCATCCTCTTTCAATCAAAGAGCTATTTCAACGATTCCCATGTTTGTAGTTCGAAAGGAAAAGGATCCCAGTAAATTTATTCGAACCTAATTCTTCCGAAATTTTCTATTCCAATGAACGGTCTCTTACCAGGTGATACTGAGGAGGGCCGGACCCTTTTTTATTTGTTTATTTGTTTCTCTCTTTACTGTTCAAAGAAGAGGTGGTTTTGTTAAGTGTATACGCACTTTGTATGAGAAAGAAAGGATATAAACATAGTGGTTGTCTAACGAGATACTATGCAGAATAAGATCTTCAGGTGAGTCACATATTGCGCATTTACCGCTTTCGAATTTTTGAAATTGGATTTATGCTTTATCGACTTATTTCATATCATGGTTCAGGCGTTAAAAATCGGTGAGGTTTACTCTTCCTTTTCGATGCCCGTGGAACTACTGTCAATGGTTTACTCAATTACTTCTTGGGAATGTTAAAAAAAAAAAGATTACTACGTGATTTTTTGAATCTGCCTATATCTATCGCTTTTCCTTCATTGATTTGATTCTTTCAATAGATACCGAGATTCAGATTGGAAATCAAAAATCTAGTAATTCAAACTATAAGACATAAGAGTAATTCAGATTGATCAGAACAAATAGATATAGCAAATAAATGGAATTGGATGCTATGTCAATCCCATATATGGAATTGATATTCACATATATCAAGATAATATTGTAGATTGATCTATAGATCCATATCAAAAGATCCATATCAAATGCAGCCTCTATCTTTATTTTATTCCAGGGGGCGCAGCTTTATAACTACAATCTAACTAATAAATAGTATGGTAGAAAGAAATAGATGAATCTTTCTTTCTACCATACTATCGATCTATTAGAATACTGCCGATTCTAGTCCACTCATTTCATTTAAGACATGAAATTAGAATCTTTTTCATTTTATTTCGTCAATTTTGGCTAAGAACTCAGAAGTCAAATTTCATTCAAATTAGTTAATAATTAATCGTTTTGACTGACTGTTTTTACGTAAATGATAAGTAGAAAAGCGGTAGGAACTAGAATAAATAGTGCAGTAGCAATAAATGCAAGAATATTTACTTCCATAATCTCATCGGTTTTTTACTTCGCAATAACTCGGGATTTAATCCCATAGAGATGATAAGTCTTTGGCCTGTAAATTCAATGAATGAATATTACCTCTCGATGATCTTGAATCGGATCAATATCATGAATAACAATATCTGAGCTATCAAATCAATTCGTCGTCGAGAATTGAATAGTATAACATAGGAAGTTCTTTTATCCATACCGCCCCAAACTTGGATTCCTGACCCAATCCAAAATTCCTTTATTTATTTATCATTATCATTTTTTCTCATCTGTTCTTTTTTTCTCTCTAATCTATCTAGTTCCTTCTTGTACAATCATCTGATGAAGTCTCATCAAATAGCTCTTCCACTTCCAGTGGTCACATAGTTACAAACCCAAACAAACAATAAAAGCTAAATGGAAAAAGAAAGGAGTTTAGAACTAAACTATTTTTGACTTGGAAGACAAAGAAGTGTGATAAAGATGAGACCGTATAAAATGAATATTCATCAAATTGACTATTTTCCGATTTGTTCTTTCGTCGATGGGGCCTTAAAACAAAATGAAAAATAGGAAAAATGATTCATTCCCCTTTCTAAGAGGAGTAGGATCTTTGGTTGATCTGCCCTTTCCCCTCCTTTCTTCGTAGATTATTAGCCCCGGGATACCTATACCAAAAGCTCAGTGTGCAATTTGCATGAAATCTATTTTTTAACTTCAAACTAGTAAGTGAGGTTCCATAAATCCGTAGCCAGAAAAATAAATTGTTTTTTTTTTTGTTTTTTCTGGAAAGTATTTTCTTATATTAAATTTTGTATTGGATAAGAAAGGAATTCCCCTTGTGTATGCGCGCCTCAAAAAGGTATAGTACTCGATTCCATTACATGCATCGGGGGCAATCGAAAAAGCCAGCATTTCTTGGAATACTGACTATAATGCTACCAATAATTGTACTAATCCAACCGCATATGTCTTTCTCCTACCAAAAGGAAAGAAAAAAGAAATAAGGATTTCCTCTTTGCTTTGACAATGAAATTCTGCCCCCGGTCCCCTTCATAAAATTCATAAAAAGGGAGAGATTTATTGATATATTTATTGGATACATCGGGACTGACGGGGCTCGAACCCGCAGCTTCCGCCTTGACAGGGCGGTGCTCTGACCAATTGAACTACAATCCCAGGGAAATACGGGATCTAGCAGAAAATTTGATTCTTTTTTATCTCCGGATCGGGTATTTCTGAAGTACAAAGGGGGTTATATCATCTCATGGCGGATTGGCGAATTTTTGGGCCGAGCTGGATTTGAACCAGCGTAGACATATTGCCAACGAATTTACAGTCCGTCCCCATTAACCGCTCGGGCATCGACCCAGGAAGAATCAATTTTAGACTTATTGGTAATCCATGATCAACTTCCTTTCGTAGTACCCTACCCCCAGGGGAATTCGAATCCCCGCTGCCTCCTTGAAAGAGAGATGTCCTAAACCACTAGACGATGGGGGCCTGCTTGACCAACCGCCATCATACTATGATCATAGTATGATCAGTTTTTTGAAATTGTCAATATAATCGAATGATTCT